CGAAAATGATTATACTCAACAAATCATAAGGATATTGGAACTTTATATTTTATTTTTGGAATTTGATCAGGTATACTAGGAACTTCTTTAAGTATACTAATTCGAGCAGAATTAGGAAATCCTGGATCATTAATTGGTGATGATCAAATTTATAACACTATTGTTACTGCACATGCTTTTATTATAATTTTTTTTATAGTAATACCAATTATAATTGGAGGATTTGGAAATTGATTAGTACCATTAATATTAGGAGCACCTGATATAGCTTTCCCACGACTAAATAATATAAGTTTTTGACTTTTACCTCCTTCATTAACTTTACTAATTTCTAGAAGAATTGTAGAAAACGGAGCAGGAACAGGATGAACAGTGTACCCCCCACTTTCATCTAATATTGCCCATAGAGGAAGATCTGTAGATTTAGCAATTTTTTCTCTTCATTTAGCCGGAATTTCATCAATTTTAGGAGCTATTAATTTTATTACAACTATTATTAATATACGAGTTAATGGTATAATATTTGATAGTATATCATTATTTACATGAGCTGTTAGAATCACTGCTTTATTATTATTATTATCATTACCAGTATTAGCAGGAGCTATTACTATATTATTAACCGATCGAAATTTAAATACTTCTTTTTTTGACCCAGCAGGAGGAGGAGACCCAATTTTATACCAACATTTATTTTGATTCTTTGGACATCCTGAAGTTTATATTTTAATTTTACCAGGATTTGGTATAATTTCCCATATTATTGCCCAAGAAAGAGGAAAGAAGGAAACTTTTGGATGCTTAGGTATAATTTATGCTATAATAGCTATTGGACTACTAGGATTTGTAGTTTGAGCCCATCATATATTTACAATTGGTATAGATATTGATACACGAGCTTATTTTACATCTGCTACTATAATTATTGCAGTACCTACAGGAATTAAAATTTTCAGATGATTAGCTACTCTTCATGGAACTCAAATTAATTATAATCCTTCAACTTTATGAAGATTAGGATTTGTTTTTCTATTTACAATTGGAGGATTAACTGGAGTAATTTTAGCTAATTCTTCAATTGATATTTCACTTCATGATACATATTATGTAGTAGCTCATTTTCATTATGTATTATCTATAGGAGCTGTATTTGCTATTATAGCTGGATTTATTCATTGATACCCTTTATTTACTGGATTAATATTAAATAACTACATATTAAAAATTCAATTCTTTACTATGTTTATTGGGGTAAATTTAACCTTTTTCCCACAACATTTCCTTGGGCTAGCCGGTATACCTCGACGATATTCAGATTACCCTGACTCATATATTTCTTGAAATATTTTATCTTCTATTGGATCTTATATTTCTTTATTAGCTATAATATTTATATTAATTATTGTATGAGAATCATTTATTAACCAACGATTGATTTTATTTAGTTTAAATATACCTTCATCAATTGAATGATACCAAAATTATCCTCCTTCTGAACATTCTTATAATGAACTCCCTATTTTAAGAAATTTCTAATATGGCAGAATATATGTAATGGATTTAAACCCCATTTATAAAGGTTATCCTTTTTTTAGAAATGGCAACTTGATCAAATTTAAATTTCCAAAATAGTAACTCCCCTTTAATAGAACAAATTATTTTCTTTCATGATCATACTTTAGTTATTCTAATTTTAATTACCATTTTAGTTGGTTACCTAATAATTAGTCTTTTTTTTAATAAATATATTAATCGATTTTTACTAGATAACCAAATAATTGAACTAATTTGAACTATTATACCAGCTATCACATTAATTTTTATTGCTCTTCCTTCTTTACGATTATTATATCTTTTAGATGAAATAAATAATCCTATAATTACATTAAAATCAATTGGACATCAATGATATTGAACTTATGAATACTCAGATTTTAAAAATATTTATTTTGATTCTTATATAATTCCTTCAAATGATTTAAATATAAATAATTTTCGTTTATTAGAAGTTGATAACCGAATCGTTTTACCAATAAATAACCAAATTCGAATTATAGTTACTGCCACAGATGTAATTCATTCTTGAACTGTACCATCACTTGGAGTTAAAATTGATGCAAATCCAGGTCGATTAAACCAAACTAATTTTTATATAAATCGACCTGGATTATTTTTTGGTCAATGTTCTGAAATTTGTGGTGCTAATCATAGATTTATACCAATTGTAATTGAAAGAATTTCAATTAAAAATTTCATTGAATGAATTAATAATTATTCTTCTTTAGATGACTGAAAGCAAGTATTGGTCTCTTAAACCACTTTATAGTAAAATAGCAAATACTTCTAAAGAAAGAATTAGTTAAATTATAACATAAATATGTCAAATTTAAATTATTATACAAATAATATTCTTTAATTCCACAAATAATACCTATTAATTGAATTTTTCTATTTATTTATTTTACTTTAATTTTTTTTTTTTTTTTAATTTTAAATTATTATTTATTTAATAATTTTAATGAAACAAATAATATAAATAAAAAATTAAATTTAAATAATAAATCAAACTTAAACTGAAAATGATAACAAACTTATTTTCGATTTTTGATCCCTCAACAAATATTTTTAATTTATCATTAAATTGAATAAGAACTTTAATTGGAATTATATTTATCCCTATATCTTTCTGATTAATCCCTAACCGACATATAATTTTATGAAACACAATTATTAATAAACTTCATAATGAATTTAAAATCCTAATTGGAAATAATAAAACTAATGGAACTACAATTGTCTTTATTTCATTATTTACATTAATTATTTTTAATAATTTTTTAGGAATTTTCCCTTATATTTTTACTAGAACTAGACATTTAACTATGTCTTTATCTATCTCTCTACCCTTATGATTAACATTTATAATTTATGGATGATTAAATAATAATGAACATATATTTAGACATTTAATTCCCCAAGGAACTCCTAAAATTTTAATGTCTTTTATAGTCTTAATTGAAACTATTAGTAATATTATTCGCCCTGGAACTTTAGCAGTTCGTTTAACAGCTAATATAATTGCAGGACATTTACTATTAACTTTACTAAGAAGAACTGGTATTAACATACCTTTAATCATAGTTAATTTTTTAATTTTTATTCAAATTTTACTATTAACATTGGAATCAGCTGTAGCTATTATTCAATCTTATGTTATTTCAGTGTTATCAACACTTTATTCTAGAGAAGTAAATTAATTTTATATAATGATAAGTATAAATAATAATCATCCATATCATTTAGTAGATTATAGACCATGACCATTAACAGGAGCATTAGGAGTATTAATTTTAGTTACCGGAATAGTAAAATGATTCCACAATTTTAGTATAAATTTATTATTAATTGGTTATATAATTTTAATTATAACTATATACCAATGATGACGAGATGTATGTCGAGAAGGAACATACCAAGGTAAACATACAATTATAGTATCAAAAGGATTACGATGAGGAATAATTTTATTTATTGTTTCAGAAATTTTCTTTTTTTTATCATTTTTTTGAGCTTTTTTTCATAGTAGATTATCCCCTAATATTGAAATTGGAGCTATATGACCTCCTATAAGAATTATTCCATTTAACCCTTTTCAGATTCCATTATTAAATACTATTATTTTAATTTCTTCTGGAGTAACCGTAACTTGAGCTCATCATTCTTTAATAGAAAGAAATTACTCTCAAACTCTTCAAGGATTATTTATTACTGTAATATTAGGAATTTATTTCACTATATTACAAGCATTAGAATATTTAGAAGCACCTTTCACTATTGCTGATAGAATTTATGGATCTACATTTTTTATAGCAACTGGTTTCCATGGGCTACATGTTTTAATTGGAACTATTTTTTTAACAATTTGTTTTATTCGACAATTTAAAAAACATTTTTCAATAAATCACCATTTTGGATTTGAGGCAGCAGCATGATACTGACACTTTGTAGATGTTGTTTGACTATTTTTATACATTTCTATTTATTGATGAGGAACTAATTAATTTATATAATATATTTAGTATATTTGACTTCCAATCAAAAAGATTAATTTTTTTAATATAAATATTGATAATAATTTTTTTTATAACAATTCTAATTTGCTTAATTTCAAATATTATAATAATAATCTCAACATTAATTTCAAAAAAATCATTTTTAGACCGAGAAAAATGTTCACCTTTTGAATGTGGATTTGACCCTAAATCAAAAGCCCGAATACCATTTTCTCTACATTTTTTTTTAATCACAGTAATTTTTTTAATTTTTGATATTGAAATTGCTTTAATTTTACCTATAATTATTCTATATAATACTGTAAATTATAAAATTTGAATAATAATTAACATTTTTTTTTTTTTTATTCTTTTATTAGGTTTATACCAGGAGGGAAACCAAAATATACTAAATTGAACTAATTAGGATTATAGTTTAAATAAAACATTTGATTTGCATTCAAAAAATATTATAAATTAATTTATCTTAAAATAAGAAGCATTATATGCATTTAATTTCGACTTAAAAAAAGAGTTTAAATACTCCTTATTTATTTATTTAATTGAAACCAAAATAGAGGTTTATCACTGTTAATGATAAAAATGAATAAAATTCCAATTAAGAAATATAAAGATTAAAATTAAGCTGCTAACTTAATTTTTAGTGGTTAAATTCCATTAATATTTTTTAATTATTTATATAGTTTAAATAAAACATTACATTTTCATTGTAATAATAAAAATTTATTTTTTTATAAATAAATAAAAAAAATATTATTATTATTTATTATTATTATTATTTACTATTATTTATTATTATTATTATTTACTATTATTTACTATTATTTACTATTATTTACTATTATTATTTACTATTATTATTTACTATTATTATTATTTACTATTTATTTAAAGATAAATTTATCTCCTTAATATCTTCAATATTACACTCTATAAATATAAGCTATTTAAATTAATTTAAAATTAAAATAAAAAATAAAAATATTATTCAAATAACAAATCTAAATAAATAAATTTTAAAATTATTTATTTGTAAAAATTGATAAAAAATTGAATAATTTAATACAATTTTAAATAAACCTTGACCTCTATATAATTCTCTTCATCCTATATCCATATTTTTTACTAATTTTTGACTAAAATTTAAAAAAATATAATTTAAACCAAATGTAGATAAATTTGGTATAAATATTATAGAAGAAAAAAAAAATCTTAAATTATAAAATAAAATAAATTTATTAATAGAATATAAACTTATTATTCTAATTAAATAACCTAATATACCCCCAATAATAGTAACATAAATTACTATTAATTTTAAATTAATGGGTAAAAAAATTATTTGAGGATTAAAAAAAATTAATCATCTTAATATTCTTCCTCTAATTAATCTTATAAATAATAATAAAAATATTCCCTTTAATATAACATAATCCTCATCATATAAATTAAATAAACAAATTAAATTAAAATCATTAATTATTAAATAAAATAATAAACGAATAGTATAAAATATTGTTAAACCTGTAGAAATATAATATAAAAAAAAAATAAATAAATTCAAATTTCTTAAACAAACTAATTCTAAAATTATATCCTTAGAATAAAATCCTGAAAGAAAAGGAATACCACATAATGACAAATTAGAAATATTTAAACATAAAGAAGTTAAAGGGATAAATTTTCTAACCCCTCCTATAAATCGAATATCTTGAGTGTCTAATATTATATGAATAATAACCCCTGCACATATAAATAATAAAGCTTTAAATATAGCATGAGTTAACAAATGAAAAAAAGCTAATATAGGGAGTCCTATACTTAAAATTCTTATCATTAACCCTAATTGTCTTAAAGTTGATAAAGCAATAATTTTTTTTAAATCAAATTCATAATTAGCAACAATCCCAGCTATAAATATTGTTAAACCTGATATTAATAATAAAATTTTAAAAAAATTTGTACCTTCTAATAAAAAATTAAATCGAATTAATAAATAAACCCCTGCAGTAACTAATGTTGAAGAATGAACTAAAGCAGAAACTGGAGTTGGAGCTGCTATAGCTGCTGGTAACCAAGAACTAAAAGGAATTTGAGCTCTTTTAGTTATAGCTGCTATAACAATTATAAATATAATATAATTTATTTCACTACCTTCTAACTTAAAAAAATTTAAATAAAACAAATAATTTCATCTTCCGTAATTTATTATTCAAACAATTGCTATTAAAATACATACATCACCAATACGATTTGATAAAACAGTTAATATCCCAGCATTATAAGATTTAATATTTTGATAAAAAATTACTAAACAATAAGAAACTAACCCTAAACCATCTCAACCCAAAAGAATACTAATAATATTAGGACTAATAATTAATATTATTATTGAAAAAACAAATAATAAAACTAAAATAATAAATCGAGATAAATTTTTTTCTGAAGACATATAACTTTTTCTATAAAAAATAACTACAGAAGAAATTAAAGAAACAAATATTATAAATAAAAATGATATCCAATCTAATAAAATAGAAAAAACAATCGAACAAGAATTAATAGAAATAATTTCCCATTCTAAAAATAAAATAAAATCATTTATTAAAAAAAAAAGAAAAAAAAAAAAATTAACTAATATATAAATAAATAAAAAAAAAAATCTAATGAAACAAATAGAATAATGTTTAATAATCTAAAGTAAATTATTTACATTTTTGATACCACAAATCAATATTTTGTATTAAATTATTTAAATATAATCAAATAATAAAATAATCTACCTTAAAAATAATTAAATTTAAAGGTAATCAATGTAATATTAATAATAAATATTCACGTGAAACTCCAGTGTAAAATCTATAAATACCATAGTAAAATTTCCCATGTTGTATAAAAGAATATAAATAAAGTCTATACCCAGCTCTAAAAAAAGAAATTAAAATTAGTAAATATATTGTTATGGTAGATCAACTTAATAAACTATTTAATAAACTAATTTCCCCTAATAAATTTAGGGAAGGAGGAGCTGCCATATTTGAACTTAATAATAAAAATCATCATATTCTTAGGGAAGGTATAAAAACTATTATTCCTCTATTAATATATAATCTTCGTCTATTTAATCGCTCATAATTTATATTAATTAAACAGAATAAGCCAGATGAACATAATCCATGACCAATTATTAGTATATAAGACCCTATAAATCCTCAATAATTTATAGTCATAATCCCACAAATTACTATACTTATATGAGCAACTGATGAATAAGCAATTAATGATTTTACATCAACTTGACAAAAACATATTAATCTAATATAAAATCCACCAACTAAACTAATTGATACCCAAATAAATCTTATTTTTAAATTAATTTCTTGTAAAAAAATTAAAAATCGATATAACCCATATCCTCCTAATTTTAGTATAATCCCAGCTAAAATTATAGATCCTGACACAGGAGCTTCAACATGAGCTTTAGGAAGTCATAAATGAACAAAAAATATAGGCATTTTTACTAAAAAAGCTATAATTATTCTCAAATAAAAAATTAATAAATTTGAGTAAAAAAATTTTAATATATATAAATTTAAACAATAATATTCACAATAAATAAAAAAAATACTTATTAACATAGGTAAAGAAGAAAATAAAGTATAAAATAATAAATATAACCCTGCCTGAATTCGCTCAGATTGATACCCCCAACCAATAATTAATATTAAAGTAGGAATTAATCTTGCTTCAAAAAAAAGATAAAATATAAAAATATTATTAGTTCTAAAAGTAACATATAAAAATAATAATAATAATAAAATATTTAAAATAAAAAAATTATTGTAATAATTAATTTTATATAAATTTTCTCTTGCTATAATTATTAAACCACAAATTCATATTCTCAACAAAATTAATCCATAAAATACAATATCTATAGAAAGTATATAAAATAAATTAGAAAAAAAATTAATATTAATACTTAAATTTATAAATAAAAAAATTATTAAAAATAATATTATCTGAACCATTCAAAAAATATTCTTTAAAAAACACAAAGGAATTATAAAAATTATAAATAATAAAAATTTTATCATTATAATAAATTAAATCCTATAAAGTAATCATTCCCATGAGTCCGAATTATAGAAACTAAAATTGATAAACCTAAAACACCTTCACAAACTCTAAAAACTAAAAATACTATTAATAAATATATTTCGTTATAAAATATTGATAAATGAATTAAAAAAAAAAAAAAAATTCTTAAAACAATAAACTCTAATCTTAAAAGAACAATTAATAAATGTTTATATTTAGAGACAAAAATTATATTACCAATAAAAAATATTAAAAAAAAAATTAACCATATATTTATAATTATCATTATTATTATTATTATTTTCATAACAAATTTTTGTTTTTATAGTTTAATTTAAAAACATTGGTCTTGTAAATCAAAAATATATAAATATATTAAAAACTTCAAAGAAAAAGATAAATCTTTATCTATAATTTCCAAAATTATTATTTTATAAACTATTCTTTGAAATTATAAAAATTTTTTTATCATGATTAATGTTAACAATCCCAATTTTAATATATTTTATAAACCACCCATTATCTATAGGATTAATAATTTTACTACAAACTATTTTAATTTGTCTAATAAGAGGAATAATAATTAATACTTATTGGTTTTTTTACCTTTTATTTTTAACTTTTTTAGGGGGACTTTTAGTTTTATTTATTTATGTTTCAAGAATTGCTTCAAATGAAATATTTTTAAAATTTTATAATTTTTTAATTATCACTTTATCAAGAATATTATTAATTTTAATTACTAATTATTTTTTTTTTAATAACTTAAATTGAATAAACTTAGTAATTAATAATGAAATAATAGAATTAAATAATAATTTTATATTTTTTAATAATGATAGAAAAATTAATTTAACAAAATTATATAATAATAAAACTTTTTTTTTTATAATAATAATAATCATTTATCTTTTTATTACACTAGTAGCTGTTGTAAAAATTACTAATATTTTTTATGGACCTTTACGATCAAGTAACTTTTAATGATAAATAAATTTAAATCTTTACGAAAAACCCATCCTATTATTAAAATTATTAATAATTCATTAATTGATCTTCCTTCACCTTCTAATATTTCTATTTGATGAAATTTTGGTTCACTTTTAGGATTATGTTTAATAACTCAAATTTTAACAGGACTATTTTTAACTATATATTACACCGCAAATATTGAATTAGCTTTCAATAGAGTTGATTATATTTGTCGAAATATAAATTATGGTTGATTAATTCGAACTTTACATGCTAATGGAGCTTCATTTTTTTTTATTTGTATTTATTTCCATATTGGACGAGGAATCTATTATGAATCTTTTTTTTTAAAATATACATGACTAGTAGGAGTATTAATTTTATTTTTATTAATAGCTACTGCTTTCCTTGGATATGTTTTACCTTGAGGGCAAATATCATTTTGAGGGGCTACAGTAATTACAAATTTATTATCTGCTATCCCATATTTAGGAACAATATTAATAAATTGAATTTGAGGAGGATTCACTGTTGATAATGCAACTTTAACCCGATTTTATACTTTCCATTTTATTTTACCTTTTATTATTCTAATAATAACAATAATTCATTTATTATTCCTTCATCAAACAGGTTCTAATAACCCTTTAGGTATTAATAGAAATTTAGATAAAATTCCTTTCCACCCTTATTTTTCTTTTAAGGATTTAGTAGGATTTATTCAATTAATATTTATATTAATTATACTGACATTTATTAACCCTTATTTATTAGGAGACCCAGATAATTTTATCCCAGCAAACCCTTTAGTAACTCCTATCCATATTCAACCTGAATGATATTTTCTTTTCGCATATGCAATTCTGCGAGCAATTCCTAATAAACTAGGAGGAGTAATTGCTTTAGTGATATCAATCTCAATCCTTTTTATTATACCTTTTTCTAATAATTCAAAAATAATACAAGGTAAACAATTCTACCCATTAAATCAAATATTATTTTGAGTTTATGTCATTACAATTATTTTATTAACTTGAATTGGAGCACGCCCAGTAGAAGAACCTTACATTATTACAGGTCAATTATTAACGTTAGTTTATTTTTCATATTTTTTATTAAATCCTTTATTATATAAAATATTTGATAAATTAATTTTCAATTATTAATTAATGAGCTTGTTAAAGCATTTGTTTTGAAAACTTAAGAAAGAATATACTTATTCTATTAATTTTTTTACTAAAAATAATTAATTAATTTAAATAATTAATTTAACTCCTAAAAAAAATAATAAATAATTTAAAGAAATAGGTAAATATCTTTTTCATGCTAAGTATATTAATTTATCATAACGATAACGAGGTAAAGTCCCACGAACTCAAATAAATAAAAAACATAAAAAAACTAACTTAAAATAAAATAATAATGTTAAACTATACCCCCCCATATACATTAAAACAAATATTATTCTCATAAATATAATTCTTGAATATTCAGCTAAAAAAATTAAAGCAAATCCTCCTCTTCTATATTCAATATTAAACCCTGAAACTAACTCTCTTTCTCCCTCAGCAAAATCAAAAGGTGTACGATTAGTCTCAGCTAATCTTGAAGAAAATCAAATTAATGATAAAGGGAACATTAAAAAAATAAATCAAATTATATATTGGTATTCAAAAAATTTAACTAAATTAAAATCTATAATTAATAAAATAACAGATATTATAATTAATACTAATCTAACTTCATAAGAAATAGTTTGAGCTACTGATCGTAAACCTCCTAATAAAGCATAATTTGAATTTGATGATCAACCAGCAATTATAACAACATATACACTTAATCTTCTACAACAAAAAAAAAATAATATCCCTAAATTAAAATTTATTATATTAAAATAATAAGGAATTAATATTCATATTATTAAAGATAAAATAAATCCAACAATAGGAGAAATATAATAAATTATATAATTAGAAAAATTAGGATAAGATTGTTCCTTAATAAATAATTTTACCCCATCAGAAAAAGGCTGTAAAATACCAATAAATCCAACTTTATTCGGACCTTTACGAATCTGAATATATCCTAAAACTTTCCGCTCCATTAAAGTTATAAAAGCAACCCCAATTAAAACTCCAATAATTAAAATAATTATTCCTAATATAACTAAAATGTAATCTTTTAAAATCATTTACTACTTATATAATAAATCATTATACATTTATGATTCCTAAAACCATTACATTTTTCTGCCAAAATAGTTTAATTTAATTTATAATTAGTGATATTCTTATAATAAAATTATTTTTTATATTAAATCCTTTCGTACTATAATATAAATAAAATCTAAAGATAGAAACCAACCTGGCTTACACCGGTTTGAACTCAGATCATGTAAGATTTTAATGATCGAACAGATCAAAATATTTAAACTTTTGCATTTAAATTTTATCTTAATCCAACATCGAGGTCGCAAACTTTTTTTTTTATTTGAACTAAAAAAAAAAATAACGCTGTTATCCCTAAGGTAATTTAATCTTATAATCAATAATATTGGATCAAATAATCATTTATCTATGTTATTAAATAAAAAAAGTTATTTTAATTTTTCTATCACCCCAACAAAATATAAAATTATATTTTAATTAAATTTTTATAAATAATTTTAATATAAATTTATATAAAACTCTATAGGGTCTTCTCGTCTTTTAAATTTATTTTATCTTTTTAAATAAAAAATTAAGTTTTATAAATTAATAAGAGACAATATATTTCTTATCCAATCATTCATACCAGTCACCAATTAAGAGACTAATGATTATGCTACCTTTGTACAGTCAATATACTGCAGCCCTTTAAAAATAATTTTCAGTGGGCAGATTAGACTTTAAATTAACATCAAAAAGACATGTTTTTGTTAAACAGGTAAAAATAAATTTTTGTCGAATTCCTTTTACTAATTTTTTTAAAAAAATTATATTTAAATTATATATATATATATATATATATATATATATTTATAATTATATACTAATTTTATCATTATATTTAAATAAATATTATTATAAATTAATTTTTTATAAAAAATTAATTTTTTTTAAAATTTTTCTTTAATTAAAATTATTTATAATAAAATATAATTAATAAAAAATTTAAATTTTACAAATTTTAAATAACAAAATAAACTAACTAACAATATAAAAATTTATATTAAAGTTTATCCCTTAATATATAAAAATCAAATTTTATTAATTAAAATAAATTATAACTAATAATAAATAAGATTTAAAATTAAATTTTTTTCTAAAAAAACTAGATATATTAAAAAACGATAACATTTCATTTCAAATTAGCTATTAAAAATATTTTTTTAACAATAAATTTTTTAACTAATTAACTTTTTTTAATTCGAGAAAATATTATATAATATAATTTTTAGATAAACTCTGATACACAAGATACAATAAATTAAAATTACTTTTTTTTTATTAAATTTTCAATATTATTTCAAAATTCTTTCACAATACTTAATAAACTATAAAAAAATAAATTTTTTCTATAAAATATAATTTAACCCCCATTAAATCATATATATATATATATAAATATTAAAAATTATTTTTATTAATTTGATTTTTTAATTTATTTATACCAAATTAATTGAATTTTTCAATTTCTTTCCAATGTAAATGAAATACTTATCTAATTAAGCTATAATTTGTCTTTCTAGAAACACTTTCCAGTACCTCTACTTTGTTACGACTTATTTCAATTTATAAATGAAAGCGACGGGCAATATGTACATATTTTAATATAAAATCAAATTAATAAAATAATTAAAATTACATTTAAATCCAATTTTAGATAAATTTTACAATTTATCATCCAAAAATAATTTTATTGTAACCCACCTTAATCTTAAATATAAACTACATCTTGATCTGATTTAAATTTTATTATAAATTTTAAAATATTATTTATTTTTAAAAAATATTTTTTGAACAACGATATATAAATTAATAATTTAAGTAAATTTATTCGTGGAATATCAATTATTAGGCAGATTCCTCTAAATAAACTAAAATACCGCCAATTTATTTAAGTTTAAATAAATAATTATTTACTATTTTAGTATATTAATTTAATTTTTTATAATAGGGTATCTAATCCTAGTTTTTTAAAAAATTTTATTAAATCATTTATTTTTTAAAAATTTTAATAAATTAAAATTTCACTTAATAATTTATAATTTAATTTTATAAAAGAAAAATTAATTAATAACTAATAAAATTTAATTTATATTTTGTATAACCGCAACTGCTGGCACAAAATTTGTTTATAATTTTTATATTACTAAATAATAATTTCTTACATAATTTAATATTAATTACTAATTTTAATAAAAATATTTTTAAAATTAATGATTATTAACACCATAATTTATATATAAAATAAATTTAAATTAAATTATTTAAATTATAATATTTTTATTTATTGTTATATTAATTAAATTAGATTTTTTTTTTTATTTTAAAATATTAAATAAATATAAAAAAATAAAATTATATATATATATATATATATATTTAATAATTTTCTTTCTTTTTATTTTATAATAATTATTTTAATAATATTTATATAAACCATTACTAATAATTTTTTATATAAATATAAAAAAAAATATTAAAAATAAGCTAAATTAAGCTTTTGGGTTCATACCCCAAATATAAAGTAAACCTTTTTTTTAAAATAAATAATAAAGTGCCTGATTAAAGGATTATTCTGATAGGATAAAAAAAGTAGTTTTCTACCTTTATTATATTTCACAGAATCAAACTATAACTAATAAAATCAAAATTTATTGTGCATCTTACACTAAAATATATTTCTTAAGAATAATTAATTTAAAATTAAAATAATAATAATAATTAAATTATATTTTTCATTCTAATAAATTTAGAATTTTAACTAAAATATTTTTTATATTTATTATTTTTTTTAGAACAATAATTTCAATTTCAGCAAATTCATGAATAGGATGTTGAATTGGATTAGAAATTAATTTAATAGCATTTATCCCAATTATTATCATAAATAATAATTTATTATCCTCAGAAGCTTCATTAAAATATTTTTTGATTCAATCTATCTCATCTATTAATTTTTTATTTATTATTTTAATTAAAATTTATTTCTTTAATATTGATGATAATAATTTAATTATAATATTAATAAATTCATCACTATTAATAAAAATAGGTTCTGCACCTTTTCATTTTTGATTCCCTAACATTATTGATGGTCTAACTATAATAAATTGTTTTATTTTAATAACATGACAAAAAATTACCCCCATAATTTTATTATCATATTATTTCAATATAAATTTTTTATTAATTATTGTTATTATAAATGCTATTATTGGAGTATTAGGAGGGGTTAATCAATCTTCCTTACGAAAAATTTTAGCTTTCTCTTCAATTAATAATTTAAGTTGAATAATTATATCAATTATGATTAGAGAAAATTTATGATTGATATATTTTAGTATTTATAGTTTAATAATTTTTTTTATTTGTATGTTTTTATATTTATTTAATATAATATTTTTTAATCAAATTTTTATAAGAAATATAAAAACTATTATAAAAATAACATTATTTATTAATTTATTATCTTTAGGGGGATTACCACCTTTTTTAGGGTTTTTACCTAAATGAGTTATAATTAATTTTTTAATAATAAATAATTTTCAAATTATTAATTTTATTTTAATTATAATAAGATTAGTTATATTATTTTTTTATTTACGAATTACTTTTTCTTCAATTTTATTTAACCATTTTAAATCAAAGTGATTCAAAATAAAAATAAATTACAAAAATATAACTTTTATTTATTTTTCAATTTATTTATCATTATTAGGATTGCCAATTAGAACAATAATTTTTATTTATTAAGGTTTTAAGTTAAATAAACTAATAATCTTCAAAATTATTTATAAAGAAATCTCTTTAAGCCTTAATACTTATGCAGTATTCCTTAAAATTTGCAATTTTAAATCATTTTTGAATATAAGACTTAATAACAAAAGAAATATAATTTCGTAAATAAATTTACAATTTATCGCTTAAACTCAGCCATTTTATTG